AGCTAAAAACATAATCAGGATTATGTTCCATCCCTTAATCTACTGGATTTTACGGAGCCCACTCATCCACGACATCGTCGGGTATGATCATAGAAAAGATTCTCTTCAAGTGAACCAGCCTATCCCCTGTATGGGGCTTACACAGCGGTTGGAACAAAGACACATTTGGTTATGAATTCCAATGTAGCAGATAAAGTCATATTTCTGCACGGCCCGATCAATAGTTCAAGTCACACACTCCCATAATCCATTTTCTCTTCATAGAATTCCCTTCAACTTTTTATGTCAAAAACATAATAAAATATTGTGTAGTTGAAGGGAAATATCCAAATACATGTCTTATTTTTTTAATAATCCATATTTATAGCAATAAAATACTATCGGTCCTTCACCAAGTAATAAGATAAATGAGTAATTACAAATATCTAGAATCTATATTATTTATAAGGGACCTGAAATACCTTGCTTACGTATCATTAGGAAATGCATTAACATAAATACGGCCGTAAGAAGAGGTAATACAAAAGTGTGTAAACTATAAAAACGAGTCAAAGTGGATTGTCCAACACTAGCACTTCCGCGTAATAATTCTACAAGAGGCGATCCGATTACCGGAATAGCGTCAGGTACACCTGTTACAATTTTGACTGCCCAATAACCAATTTGATCCCAAGGTAAAGAATAACCTGTTACACCAAAAGATGCGGTCAATACACCCAGAACCACACCAGTAACCCAAGTTAATTCGCGAGGTTTTTTAAAACCGCCGGTGAGGTATACACGAAATACGTGCAGGATCATCATTAGGACCATCATACTTGCCGACCATCGATGAACTGATCGGATTAACCAACCAAAGTTAGCTTCAGTCATTATATATTGAACAGAAGCAAAAGCCTCAGTAACAGTTGGACGGTAATAAAAAGTCATAGCAAATCCCGTAGCTACTTGTACTAAAAAACAAGTAAGGGTAATTCCTCCTAGACAATAAAATATGTTGACATGCGGAGGAACATATTTACTAGTTATATCATCTGCAATCGCCTGAATCTCAAGACGTTCTTCGAACCAATCATAAACTTTATTGAGATAGGTAAACCAAGGTTACTCCCCCTCCAAGAACTGTATATGAGAATTTCATCTCGTACAGCTCAAACAAAAAAAAGAACCACATACTGATTGAAACGGATATGGAATATAAAGTTTTAAACTTCTCTCTCATTCAATATTGTTAAAAGATATGAAAGAGTCAAAATGCGAAAGCTCTTCTTTGTGGTTAAATGCCAAAAAATCAAGTCAGCTCATTCGTCTTTATGTTGTGTTGATCGTTACAGGCCTCTTGAATCTTCTAGATTACCTATCTTTATTGCCTTTTTATTTGTTATTTGTATGGAACGGGGAATGGGGATTTCTTCTTGTTTTCTTTATTATTGATAGGAATTATCTTGTTAAGACCCTACGTAACTAATCAATTGAAACCTCAGATTCATACGAGAACCACGATAATTCAATGAAACCTTCAAAGTCCAAAATTCACTGAGTGAGAACCATTGGATCATCACTTATTCAATCAAAAAAATAGCTATAATGACTAAAAACATAAAATACAAAGAAGCGCTTGTCCTTTGATCCAAATACGAGTTTAAAAGCAGAAAAATATTTTGATTTATTAAAGTTTATAAGATAGAACGGAAAGAAGTCCGGCTACGAGGTCTGAATATTAAGTATGAATCATAGTTCGAATACTTTGTGATCTATTTGATCTATTTCGTGCTCCGGATACTCGAATGAATATCCGACGAAGTAAAACCATCTTGATAAAGATGACAGATCCCATTCTCTGTACTATCCATAGGGTCAATTCTAACAAGTCACACACTCATATTCCGGAAATATACAATGCAGAAAAAAAATTTCGCGGTCGAACTACCAAAGGAGAATAGGCTAAAATTTTTAGACCTACATACTTTACTTTTTTGTATTCAGCTAAAAGCTGGGGCTTCCAGATTCTTCTCAGTCTAATTCACTGAAATTCCATCCAGTAGAACAGAAGAATTATAAATCTCCAAAATAATAGATAAGAATACCGCAAATAGAGCCATTGCAACACCCATCAAAGGGGTAGTTCCCCATCCAGGAGCTACTTTACCATATTCGGAATTCAATGGTTTCAATAACTTCCCTACAGTAGTGCTTCTTGGACCAGATCTAGAACTATCCTCAACAGTTTGTGTAGCCATAAATCTTATTTTGTATTCATTACGATCTGTTGACTTTGTATACCATTCCGTTGTAAATAAACGATCTTAGCATAGATCCATTGTGGTCTTTCAATTCTATAATAATGGAAACAGCAACCCTAGTCGCCATCTTTATATCTGGGTTACTTGTAAGTTTTACTGGGTATGCTCTATATACTGCCTTTGGGCAACCCTCTCAACAACTAAGAGATCCATTCGAGGAACACGGGGACTAGTTGACGTAATCAGCCTCCAAATATTTGGAGGCTGATTACGTCAATGAAGATAATGAAAAATTATTTCATTTTTTAGTTGAAATTTTAGGTGGTTCCCGAAAAAAAATAGCGAAAAAAATTATCCCTAAAGTGGATACTAAGAGAAATGTATAAACCAATGCTTCCATAAATTTGATCGTGGTTTACAATTATAGCTTTCATACCTGTTTTGTTTACTTGGGAGTATCCCTCTGGATAAAGAAAAAAAGAAAAAGAGTCAAAGAAACGGCAGCGGTTTAAATAAAGATTCCTGCAGTACCCTACCTATTAAATAAAATAAAATCGCAAACAGAAACTAGAAGAAAAAAAGAAATGTTGCATCAGATTGTTTGTCTTTTTGTAGTTGGATCTCCAAGTTTTTGGAATGCCCCAAATTCCACTTGAGCATCCAAATCTGGATCAATACCAGCAAAAACATCTCTGAAGAGGGTTCTAGAACCATGCCAAATGTGTCCAAAGAAGAAAAGTAGAGCAAACGAAGCATGTCCAAAAGTAAACCAACCTCTTGGACTGCTACGAAAAACACCATCGGATTTCAAAGTAGCACGATCTAATTCAAAAATCTCACCCAATTGAGCCCGTCTAGCATATTTTTTCACAGTTGCGGGATCACTATAACTCACTCCATTGAGTTCACCACCATAAAACTCAACAGTTACACCTACTTGTTCGACACTATATTTTGATTCTGCCCTTCTAAAAGGGACGTCGGCTCTAACAATTCCGTCTCCGTCTACCAAAACAACCGGAAATGTTTCAAAAAAAGTAGGCATACGACGTACAAAAAGTTCACGCCCTTCTTTATTTCTAAAGACGGGATGTCCTAACCATCCAACAGCTATTCCATCCCCATTGTCCATTGAACCCGCTCGGAATAACCCCCCTTTTGCTGGATTATTACCAATATAATCATAAAAAGCTAATTTTTCCGGAATTTTAGACCAAGCTTCTGATAAACTTTGATTTTCAGCCAGTCCAGCACTAACTCTTCGATATATTTCTTGTTGAAAGTATCCCTGATCCCATTGATAACGAGTAGGACCAAATAATTCGATGGGAGTAGTTGCAGAACCATACCACATAGTTCCAGCAACAACAAAAGCTGCAAAAAAGACTGCAGCAATACTACTGGAAAGGACGGTTTCAATATTGCCCATACGTAATCCTTTGTATAGACGTTGAGGCGGACGAACACTAAGATGGAATAGGCCCGCTAATATACCCAACGTCCCTGCTGCAATATGATGAGAGGCTATTCCTCCCGGAACAAAAGGGTCAAAACCCTCCACGCCCCACGCCGGGTTTACGGGTTGGACCTTTCCGGTTAGTCCATAAGGGTCGGATACCCATATTCCAGGACCATATAATCCTGTTACATGAAATGCGCCAAAACCAAAGCAAGCCACTCCTGAAAGAAATAAATGAATTCCAAAAATCTTGGGCAAATCCAAAGAAGGTTTTCCTGTACGTTCATCACAAAAAATTTCTAGATCCCAATATACCCAATGCCAAATAGCTGCCAAGAAGCACAAGCCAGAAAACACGATATGTGCTGCGGCTACCCCTTCGTAACTCCAAAGACCCGGATTCGTTATAGTCCCTCCTGTAATATTCCAACCGCCCCACGAATTGGTTATTCCTAAACGAGTCATGAAAGGTATAACGAACATACCTTGTCTCCACATTGGATCAAGAACAGGGTCGGAGGGATCAAAAACTGCTAATTCATATAGAGCCATCGAACCGGCCCAACCAGCAACCAGAGCAGTATGCATTATATGAACAGAAAGCAAACGACCGGGATCATTCAATACAACAGTATGAACACGATACCAAGGCAAACCCATGGAAATACCCCTTTATCAACGAAAAATAGACACTATGTAACTTTATTGCATTGGAAAAAACTATGCTATGGACCCCCCCTTTTTTAGGTAATTATTTCGTAGAAAGGATTAATATTTGTTCTATTCTGTTAGTAATAATGGAACAATTCGATTCATAAGAAAAAAGGGAAGCGGATCTATTCTATATCCGATAAGTACCAATACGCAATGGGGGTGAATCCTATTTTATATGAACCAAGATAGCTATTGTTGTTCATCATTCAGAAGCCCGTTCGTAAAAAATTTCCTTTACTTTTATTTTATATTTTATTTTAGCTTATTCAACTTATGTATTAAATATAATTAATTTAAATATGATTAATAAAGTAGGAAAAAAGGATAATAGTATTAAAAAAAGAAACCCCCAGTCTTACGTTTCCACATCAAAGTGAAATAGAGAACTTCATTCTCTTTTTTTTTCATTTCATGCCTATTGGCGTTCCAAAAGTACCTTTTCGAAGTCCTGGAGAAGGAGATACATCTTGGGTTGACATATAGTGCGACTTGTCAGATATATTGGGCTATATGGGATTTCCCCATTTTCTCCCTCGATCGAGATATCCTCTGTTTCGCCCAAAAAGATTGATTGAATTATCAAAAATTTGTAACGCGAAGCGCAAAAAATAAAGTGGAATTAAATGCAGGGAGTATTTAGATTGATATTAGATTATCAAAATTTTTTTATGGTTTACGTGATCGGACTAATAAAATGAAGTATCCAGGCTCCGTTTAGTAAAAACCCAATTGATAATTAATATATAATATTTTGATAATTACTACTTATATAATATGCAAAATTATGATAAAAAATTCTATAAAAAAAAAATTGAAACAGGATGATCTAAAACATACTGTTGCTCAAATCAAATAATATAATTAAAAATTTGTTGACTAGTTGACAGAAGACATGTGAAAGAAATGAATTGAAAAAAAAAAAGAAGGAGTAGTAAAAAAAGATGCGGTATTTGGTTCATTTGTCCTATATGTGCAAATAAAAATCGGGCAAATTTTTCCTTTTACTCGGGGTAGAGCATAAACCTAAAAAATGGAATAAAAAAAAGGAAGAAGCCCGTTCAGGAACAAGAAAAAACCATCGCCATTTCAACTGAATCTCGATGAAAAAAAAATATCAACGAATCAAGTTAGTCTGACAGGCTTAATCAATCGTTTTATTATAGGATTATAATATCTAATAAAAGGGGCCAAAACAGATTTTTTCTTTTACTTTTGGGAGCAAGTCCTTCCGTTATAAGTTAGAAAGAAAAACCTTCTATGAAAAAAAAGGGGGGGTTGGAATCGACACATTGATTTTTTCACAATTTTTGTTGAACCGTATGCATCAAAAGGTGCCTGTACGGCTCCTAAGGAATAAAATTTTATCCTAATCAACCGACTTTATCGAGAAAGATTATTTTTTTTAGGCCAAGAGGTTGATACCGAAATCTCGAATCAACTTATTAGTCTTATGATATATCTCAGTATAGAAAAGGATACCAAAGATCTTTATTTGTTTATAAACTCTCCTGGTGGATGGGTAATATCTGGAATGGCTATTTATGATACTATGCAATTTGTGCGACCCGATGTACAGACAATATGCATGGGATTGGCCGCTTCAATAGCATCCTTTATCCTAGTCGGAGGAGCAATTACCAAACGTATAGCATTCCCTCACGCTTGGCGCCAATGATTTTTTTTATTTTCGAGAAAAAAATACTATGCCTTCGCCATCGAAAATATGAATTAGTTAAGTAATAATAGCATGGCACTTCGAATTCGATATGAAATTTTTTAGATTAAAAAAAATTAGATTATATATTGAAAGAGTAGTATGAGATAAGGAAGGGGTATTTCAAAATGATATCTTACCTATTCGGGCACATCTCAGCGTCACAAACTTTGTTTTCACACCGGAAGCTTATTTAAAAAAAAAAAAAGACACTTTGGGATTGCTGAATCATAGACGAAGCAAAAAAATGATATATAAAGCAACGGAACCATCATAGTATTTTTTTAACTCCTACAAAAAAGAAGGATGGTAATTGGATGATTTCTGGATCTGCGTATAATACAACCTATATTTTGTTTTCTTTCGCCAAAAGGAAAGGTCAAAAAAGTAAATTCCATTGTGGAGCCGTATGCAATGCACAAAAAAAGCCTGTACGGTTATTCAATTTTCTCTGTTTTTTTGGTTATCGCGCCTCATTCTGCGAAATAGAAGAAAATTTTCTATTATATCATCAGGGTAATGATCCATCAACCCGCTAGTTCGTTTTATGAGGCACAAACGGGAGAATTTATCTTGGAAGCGGAAGAACTACTAAAACTTCGCGAAACTATCACAAGGGTTTATGTACAAAGAACGGGCAAACCTATATGGGTTGTATCCGAAGACATGGAAAGGGATGTTTTTATGTCAGCAACAGAAGCCCAAGCTCATGGAATTGTTGATCTTGTCGCGGTTCAATAAAAAATAGGAGCGATTTCATGCAAATCTACAATTTCTAATTTTATATCTTTTTAGATTAAAGGTTTAGTTTCATATTCTCTTCAATATTAAAAAAAAATATATTGAAGAGAATCTTGAAGAGAAGTAATTCAGAATTAGCCGGTTAGAACTAATCTAAACCAGCCCATTATTTATATGATTCCGTATGCCAACCATTAAACAACTTATTAGAAATACAAGACAGCCAATCCGAAATGTCACGAAATCCCCAGCGCTTCGGGGATGCCCTCAGCGACGAGGAACATGTACTCGGGTGTATGTGCGACTCGTTTAGATCATAGACTGAGACACAAAAAGGAAATTCTTTTTGAAATATCAAGGATCAGTACCTGTGAATAAAATAGAATTGAGGAACTCCATTCATTATTTAAAAAAGATAGATCGTTCATATCTTCTATTGTGTCTGAAACTTATGGTTTACATTGGTGCAAATCCAATCAACTCCATTTTTTAGAAAACCCCCAATGATAACAAATGGTTATCCATTAAGCGGGGGAAATTCCATTTTTTATTAAATCCACTCTTGAAATAAAAGAACGGACTAACAGGGTAAACGACCAAATCAATTTTACAAATGAAATACCGTTACTGTATAAAGTGGATCTCATTGTGAAAGACCTATTACTGGAATATTGATGGGGTAGAGCCAAAGAATGTGAATTGTACAAGTTACCAATAGTATTGATTAATTTAAAGAAGGAGCTCCGGTGTATAGAGAGGACCTCACCGTTTTAGAAGTAACCATAGAAACGATGGAACCCACTATTTATCCATTTCTATTTACTACTTTTTGTAGTTATTCTATTTTTTTTTTATATCAAGTATAAGGCAATTTATCCTTTCAAAGCAAAGGAAAATACCTAGCAAAAAATAGTGGTGGGGAAGGTTAGAGTAGCAAAAGCCATTGGAATTTTTTTTTATACATTGGAATAATTCGTTTGGTTATTAATAGACTAGTAAAGGGGAAAAGAATAACTAAAAAAAGAATTAGTTATTCATCAAAGTTTGATTTATTCAATGACTAGAATTAAACGCGGATATATAGCTCGGAGGCGTAGAACAAAACTTCGTTTATTTGCATCAAGCTTTCGAGGGGCTCATTCACGACTTACACGAACTATGACTCAACAGAGAATAAGAGCTTTAGTTTCGGCTCATCGGGATAGGGGTAAAAGAAAAAGAGATTTTCGCCGTTTATGGATCACTCGAATAAATGCCGTAATTCACGAAATGGGGGTATTCTATAGTTATAACCGATTCATACACAATCTGTACAAAAATCAATTACTTCTTAATCGGAAAATACTTGCACAAATAGCTCTATTAAATAGGAGTTGTCTTTATACGATTTCGAATGAGATAAAAGAATAAGGGGATTGGAAGAAATCCACTAAAATATTTGAAATAGAGTTCTAAGGAGAATGAGCTCGGGGAAGGTAGAGTAGAAATTAGTATTATAAAAAAGTCGTCAAAACAAAACGAGAGTATATAGTCACTAAAAATAGACTTATTCTTTTTCTTTTCGACAATTCTTTTCTTTTTTTTTTTCTGACAGACACAGACATAACAATCAAATTTTGATTCTTGATTGAATTTTTCGAATAAAATGTTAATCTCTTTTTTAATTCCTTCAGATTGGAATTGTTATTGAATTGAAGAATAAGTCTATTTTTTTCTGGTTCTAAGGCTAGTAGTTCTAGGGGTCGACTCACTTCTGTCAAATTGTTTCTGATTATTAAGAAAAGGTAACAAAGATAAAATACGAGCTTGTTTTATAGCAATAGTGATTAATCGTTGTTGTTTTAAAGTCACTCTATTCACCCGTCTAGATAATATTTTTCCTTGTTCACTAATAAATCGACTAATTAAACTCATGTTTCTATAATCAATTCGATCCCCCGATTGGATCGGGGGCAAACGCCTACGAAAAGATCGCTTGGATTTAGTAAAAAGCCGCTTAGATTTATTCATAATTTTTTTATTCCTTATCTCTATAAAATCCTAATCTCTAAAATCCTATTTTGATCGGATCAAAATAAAAACGATTTTTATTTCTATATAGAATAGAGTTTCTATATAGAATTAAGAATATAGGATTAGATTTCTTTCTATTGATTTATTTGTTTATATTTATATATATGTAATAATATATAGATACTAGCATTATTCCTGTTCTTAAAATAAAAGGTGACATACAAGCACTCAATTTGATCTATTTCTTGATTTCCCCGTGAATTGTATGTTTATAACAATAGGGACAGAATTTTCTCAATTCCAATCGACTAGGGGTGTTATGCCGATTCTTTTGAGTAATATATCTGGAAATTCCCGCTGATTCTTTCTTAATATCATTTCGAACACAACTGGTACATTCCAAAATAATTGTTACTCGAACATCTTTACCCTTGGCCATGAAACCTCCTTTGGATTTATGATTCACCCCAATCTTCTATTTTATTTTTAGGATCCAGAAAGAACAAGAACCAAAAAAATAGAAGCTGTTAACTAAAAAAAATTTTGAAATATTTCGTTGCAATGAATATTAATTAGTAATTAAATCAAAATAAAATAATAAGCAAGACAATGATTTTGTGAAAACGGAAAATCTTTGTAGAGTATTTTTTTTTAAGTATCTCATCGGATACTCTTTCCCTAGCAACACTTTTTTTGTTCTATTACTAATTTAAGTGGATCCTGAACCCTCATTTTTATGACCTTTCGCCCCCCCCCACTTTTTTCTAATTATTTTTTTAGAATAAATTCGAAAAAAAAAAAAGGGGGGGGATTAGTCCCCGATCGTTGATTGTATCTCTAAAATTTTTAACCCCTTTCTGATGTTAATAACTAGAATTAAAAAAAGGGAAATGTTAATGCATCTGGAAATAAACGATTAATCTCTATTAATAAACCTGCTAACGAAGCGAACCATAGAGTACTTAGTACCGGTGCTACGGAAAGATATGTTTTTAGATCTCGCATTTGAAATCCTCCTTCTTTCTTCTTTATTTATTGTATTACATTATATATAGTAATATATATAACTACGGATGTACATGTAGTTAAGAAGTTCTTGTATTTGTATAAGTAACTTCCGCCCCCCCTCACTTTGAAAATGAGAATTGAAATATTGTCTACTAGAACGATCTTATAGATTCCATTTTCAAATGGAAACGCCTATTTATGTCAAATTGAAATTGAGAGAATTTTCGTAAAAAAAAGTAATTTTTTAATTATATGTTTGTTATCTGATATGAGAAGAAAAAGAAGAAATGAATTTGATATACCAATAAAAAAGAAGAAGGATGTGGAAAACAAGACAGGAATTCTCTACAATGACACTGTAAACCAATTGAAAGGGATGTAGCGCAGCTTGGTAGCGCGTTTGTTTTGGGTACAAAATGTCACGGGTTCAAATCCTGTCATCCCTACCTATTACTACTCTTCTGAGCAGTAACGAGGGATCTTTTTTAGATCTATCTTTTTTTAATAAAATTGGACATACATATAATTCTGAAATTTATGATATACTATGATATAGTATATATGTACAAAATGGATTCGGGTTAAAGAATGTCCTCTTTCTAACCTTTTCGTTTTTTAGAAAAAACAAGAAAAACGCTCTTAGTTCAGTTCGGTAGAACGTGGGTCTCCAAAACCCAATGTCGTAGGTTCAAATCCTACAGAGCGTGAAATCCCTCTTGTTTATTAGATTGTGTCAAAATTCCACTGTTCGCAAATCATTGAGCAGCAATCTGAATTAGACCTCCCGCATATGAAAGCAAGAAGGAGGTCAGTAAAAAAAAAAAGAGATGTTAATTAATCAAAAGTCCAACTGATCACCACGTCTGTATTGTAAATAAGCAGTTACGAATAATCCAGCCAAAGTAATAGGAATTAGACCTAAGACGATTCCAAATAAAAAAACTTCAATCATTTCAATTTTCTTTTGTTTTCATTTTTGAAAGGGAGAAAAGAGAGGTACTATCTATTCCGAGCTCTTAATCTGTATTGCCGATGAATCTCAATGAGCAAAATTGGGTAATTAACACGGTACGGAACTATCGAACATATGAAATACTACCGAAATCGTTTTTTATAAAAAAATCTTCATTCAATTAATTTCAAATAAGTCGTATTTTGCTTAAACCAATAAATAGAACTGAGGTTATAGTTAAAGCTGCTAGTAGAAAACCGAAATAACTAGTTATAGTAGGCATGAAGGGACTCAATAAAATATGTTTTTTTATACATATGTTTCTAAAGTACTTCCCTAAGTTTCAATTAAAATTTTTTTTAAGAAATAGAGAAAGATAACTAGTTCCAAGAATCAAAAAAATTCAATTGAAAATTTGTGAATTATCAATCATTATAGGTGGTATGAACAAAAATAGAGAAAGATAAAAAGAACTCAATTCATCGTCGTTGGCAGCTCCGGATTCAGAATTCATGTAACTGATTAATTCAATTCAAAAACTCTTTAAGAAATTAATCATAAAAAATAATACATAAAAAAAAATAACTCTATTATCTCACTTAAGTCAAAACATATAACTTTTTTTGAATGAATATGTAAAAATTGACAAAAAAAAGTTGTTTGATTCTTTTTTTTTTTTAAGTGACCTTAGAACCTAGAATAGGCCCCTTTCTACTTTATTAAAATTGAATTAAAATTGAATTTACTTAAATTTGAACTCATTAGATTAAATAGTAGAGCAGTTTTCTTCATTTAATCTATCGAATGAGACGGAAAAGAGGTATCCTACACGGAGAACGAGATGAGTCAAAAAAATATTTATTTATTTTAACTAGATTTGAAAAGATAACTAGATTTTGAAAACTTGTAATTAGAAATTTCTATTATCGTTTCCTTTCTAGGTTTTAGGTTTTTTTCTTTCGAGATTATATAGAAAATAGAGTGAAAAACCCATCATCTTTGTAGTTAGTTAAAGAAAGAAAAAAACCTTTGAATTGAATACAACAAAACAATGCATGCATTACAAATATTTAGTATTTTTATTTTGATTATTATTTGTTGTTCTTTTTAATTGATCCAAAACTAGTCTTCTTTTTTTTGTTACTGGAAATTAATTCTTTAAAATGAAACAAAAAGTAAAAGGGGGAAGTCACATTATTATTACAAAAAAATCTCTTCTACAATTATGCATATGCAACGAAAATGCAATATATGGATTTTGAATTCAATTGACTTAGGACAATATGAGAATTTCCTTCATGAATTATTAGAATTAGAAACCAACCTCTTGGATTTTCATTTTATCTAATCTTTAGTTTCTTTTCTAGTCCAAAACGAATAAAGGATCAAAGCTCCTATAGATTAGAATTTGAAGAAGTGGGACATGGTTCTACATCGACAAGCAAGAAAAAAAAAAAAGAAATAAATTATCTAACACCTCATTTCTATACTAATTCAAATTGCGTTGCTGTGTCAGAAGAAGGATAGCTATACTGATTCGGTAGACTCTAAAAATACCCTTGGTACTTTATTGACGATCTCACAAAGATGCAATCTCAGTGAATTTGAATTTACTGATTCATCTTTTACAGAATCGATTCCCTACGAGAATATCTG